CCAACATCGAAGTACTGAAAAAACTCATATAAGCAAAAAATCTCAAGTATCCTTGATCGTGAGCCATATAATTATCACTATAAATAAGAACCATAATTCCAACAGTAGTGATTAACATTGACATAATAGAAGTAAGTGGATCGATCAAGTAGCCGAATTCTAAAGAAAAATCATTATCGAGGGTCCAAGACCATACATATTGATAGATAGAACTGCTTTTTATTTGCTGAATAGACAGATTAGTTGAAAAAATCATGACTATACTTAATAATAAAATACTCGAAAAAGCCCACATACGACGGAGATTTTTTGTTGCTGTCGGAAAAAGAAGAAGTCCCACTCCTATTAACATAGGAACTGGAAGTGGAAGGAAAGGTATGATCCACGCATATTGATATGTCTGTTCCATAAAAAAAAGTTTTTTAATTCTTAATTAATATTAATTGTTTCCGATTCACCGGATCTTACCTCTTTTTGAAAGGAGTCAATAAAAAAATAAAGATATGCACTAACTTAATAACTTAAATAGAAATAGAATTTTTGAATTTTTATTTCTTTTTATACTTATTCTTTAGAAGTTTCTGCTAAATACTTCAAATATTCAAATCAAGAAGTTACAATTGGTCAAATCATATGAAAAAAGCAGATTAATTACTAGTCTCCTTCGAACTTTCAAATTCAAGTTAAATTTGGCATATTTTTCGCGAATTTGACAAGTTACTAAAAAAAAAAGAATATGCGATTTTCCCATATCTTTCACGCATCTTATGTATTCTTTTTGATTTTAGAATCAAAAATATTATCTAGAAAAGAAATACATAATGAATTGGCAAAGCGCAAATTTCTTTTGAACAATAGATGTCTTTCACATCCAGCTATACCAATGAGTAATCTCTTAATTTTTATTTAAATGGCAGTTCCAAAAAAACGTACTTCTGCATCAAAAAAGCGTATTCGTAAAAATTTTTGGAAAAGGAAGGGGTATTGGGCAGCGTTAAAAGCGTTTTCCTTAGGGAAATCTATTTCTACCGGGAATTCCAAAAGTTTTTTTGTGCAACAAACAAATCAAATAAAATAAGTAATAAAACATAACATCTTACAATAATCTGAATCGGCTTGACTCAAAAATTGACTCATTTCGTTTCGAAAATAAAATTCCCGCTTTCCATTCCCTGTTGAGTTAATCAATAGGAAATGGAATTTGTTTCGCTCTTAGAATTAGAATAAGGATTTTTCTCTTTACCGTACTGAATTCAAAAAAAAAAAAGAATCCTTTTTTTTTGACAAAAAAACATAAGATACGTAATTGTCTTTTTAGTATATTTTCTCATTTCCAAGGTGGGGAGTATTATTTTCCCCATCAGCCTGTTTCTTACAATAATATAAGCAATAATATAAGGTTTTCTTTTTTCTCTAGATCCACGTTTTCTCTATAGAAAGGCGAGTAAAAAATCAAAATCATTGAAACTAATTGATTAAAATTCTAAACCTTTTTGTGTAACTTTCTTCTTTTTGGATTTTCTATGAATTCCTATATAGACTCCCATATATTTATTGCCATCAATCCACTCAAAAACACTTAACAAATTTTTTTGGATAAATATGTGTCAATTTTTACTGATCCAAAATTTTTTTGTTCATTGATAAAATGGATTTTTTGGTTTCGATGTTTGAAATCAAATAAATCAAAAACAGTTCATTAAAACAAAACAAAAATGTTTTTTTTTTGGGGGGGGGTTVTATCCTTTAATTCATAGTTGGACTATCTAATTTTCCAAGAGTTCAAGTCGAGGAGAGTCTAAAATACACACTAAAACTAAGACCCTAAATTCAAATAATGAACCTTCAAATACCTATTTGAACGAATTTTTATTCATCAATTTAAATCTTTCCTAAAAAATATTGCAACAATTTAATTCTTAAATCTAGACGATTGCTTATTCATAGGGTATTATGAATTCAAGACAAGCCGCTATGGTGAAATTGGTAGACACGCTGCTCTTAGGAAGCAGTGCTAGAGCATCTCGGTTCGAGTCCGAGTGGCGGCATGTCATCTCCTAAAAAAACTAAATAGATCCTATAATGAATTCAATTTCCGATTTCCTTTTTATAATTATGGGACTCCTTAAAAAAAAATTATGATATTTTCAACTTTAGAGCATATATTAACTCATATTTCTTTTTCGATTGTTTCAATTGTAATTACAATTCATTTCATAACTTTTTTAGTCGATGAAATCGTAAAACTATATGATTCATCCGAAAAGGGGATGATAATGACTTTTTCCTGTATAACAGGATTATTAGTTACTCGTTGGGTTTATTCGGGACATTTTCCACTAAGTGATTTATATGAATCATTAATGTTCCTTTCATGGAGTTTTTCCCTGATTCATATAGTCCCGTATTTCAAAAAAAATCAAAATCTTCTAAGCACAATAATTGGACCAAGTGCTATTTTTACCCAAGGCTTTGCTACTTCAGGTCTTTTAACTGAAAT